TTGTTCTGAAGGATAATTATTCCTCTAAAAAGATCAAAAATCTTTCACCTTATTCTCGGTCATCAAAACAGTTTACCAAATAATTTATCACTCCATATTTTCTAGTCAATTATATTAATAATAAAAATACTAAACAAAAAAATTATGACAAAATCTTCTAGAACAGAATTGTTCTTCAACATACACCATTAAACTAGAGAGCAAATAAAATATAAATTCTCCCCAAAACTATAAGTATTATTGTTCTTATTAATCTAAAAAACTTTTTATTTCTAGACCCCTTACAAAGAAATCCCAAATAGTATGAATAAAAAAACTTTAGATAAAAAAAAAGTCTTAAAAAAGATCCTAAAATTAAAAAAAGTAAAAATAATCATCTAAAACCATTATATAAAACACTCTTTAAAATTCTTCACTTTCCAATAAATATTATAAAAGGTGGTAGCCCTCTTAAACTCAAAATTCTTAAACCAATTATTAGGTCCTCTTCTAGAGAAAAAAATAATATTAGAAGACCAAAACTCAAGCAATAAATAGTAAAAAAGATTCAAAGGCTCCCTAGAGCAGCACCTACTATCCCCCACCCCGTATGGGCTACTGAGGAACTTCCTAGTATTGCACGAACCGAGGTTTGATTTAATCCAATAATTGAACCTATTAATGCTCTTACTGTACCAAAAATCAATGACATTTCCAAAATTCAGCTTCTCCCTTCAATAATTCTTATTATAAAAGCAAAAGGCCCAATTTTTTGTCAGGTTAAAAGGATTAGTATAGGAAGCCAATTTAAACCAGCTACTACCCTAGGAACCCAAAAATGTAAGGGGAAAATTCCTAACTTTATACATAGACTTCCCAAAAATAATACATCCCAGATTCAGAAAGTGCTATAACTTATATAAAACATCATTCCTCCTACTATTAGTATACCTCTCCCTATTGCTTGGATACAAAAATATTTAATTACAGACTCCTTTCTTAAAGAGAAATATCCCCTATCCCTCAACAATATGGGAACAGCACCAAAAAATCTGAGTTCTAACCCGACTCAACACATTACCCAATTGCAAGATGAGACACTTACCAAAGGTCCAAATAATAACACTAACAAAAACAACAAATTTCCAGAAGACATAAAGTAGAGAGAGGTATATCTCATACTTATCAACATCAATGATACCCGTTCATCCGGCGTCTACCTGTTTTGTCCTTCAGAACAATATAATAAAAAGAAAATATAAGTTCATCACTATTTATGAAACAACCATTCCACTTAGTTGAGTATAGCCCTTGACCCATCTTAGGATCATTTTCTATCTTGTGTATACCCACCGGACTTATTTATTATATTCGAATAGAAAATTGGTTTCTTCTAGCATTTGGAGCTATTAGCACCACATTTATCTGTTACCTCTGGTGACGAGATGTAGTTCGAGAGTCCACTTTTCAGGGTCACCATACTTCCTATGTAATTAAAGGACTAAAAGCAGGATTTATTCTATTTATTGTTTCAGAAGTATGTTTCTTTTTTTCATTCTTCTGGGCCTACTTTCACAGAAGCTTGGCCCCCACTCTAGAATTGGGTTCCGTATGACCCCCAATTGGGATTTCAACCCTTTCCCCCTTTCAGGTTCCATTACTTAATACATCTGTGTTACTGTTATCTGGAATTAGTGTAACCTGAACTCATCACAGCCTAGAAAAAGGAAATAAAAATAGAGCACTCCAAGGATTATTTTTGACCCTAACTCTAGGATTTTATTTTTTATGACTCCAATATGGAGAATATAATGAAACGGCATTTACTATTGCAGATAGTGTTTATGGATCTACATTTTTTATTGCGACGGGATTCCATGGTATGCATGTTATAGTGGGTGCAACATTTTTAACAATCTGTTTTTCACGAATATTAAATCTCCACTTTGACAAAAATCACCATTTAGGCTTTATTAGAGCAGCATGGTATTGACACTTTGTTGATGTTGTATGACTTTTTTTATATGTTAGAATCTATTGATGAGGATCATTCCAGAATAGCTTAAGACTAAAGCACTGACATTGTAACTCAGAGATAAACAATTATTTTTCTGGAAAATTTATTGTGTACCTTATGATAGCTCTGAAACTTATTTTGTTTACAAAAAGGTTTTGAAATCCTTTCTAGAGAACTAAATTTCTCAACAGTTACGTATATTCCTTATAAATCGTAATTAATGTTTATTCTAATAATTACCTTCACAATTACATTATCTATGGTTTTAATTAGAGTCTACTCCTTGACAAATTATATCTCTTATTCAGACTTTGGGGAAAAACTAACTCCTTTTGAATGTGGGTTTGATCCTCTTAGGAAAATACGATCCCCATTCTCCCTTCGATTTTTTTTACTAGTAGTGCTATTCTTAATTTTTGATGTAGAAATTGCTCTTCTATTTCCTGTTTTATCAATTTTTTTAACCAAATTATCTTTTATAGTGAGTAGTGCATTTATTATGTTTATCCTAATCCTTTTATTTGGAATATTTCATGAGTGAAATGAAGGTGCCCTGGACTGGCTAAGATCATAAATAGGTAAGCTAATACTAAAGCTATTGGGCTCATAACCCAACAATGGACTATTCTCCTCTATTTAAACTTTGTAGTGATTTGAAGTTAATCAAAACTAAACTTTTAGTATGGTAATCCAAATGTACAACTCAAAATTAAATTTAATATTTGTTTAACCCAGCAAAAAACATTAAACTATAATAGAAATAGTAATTTAGTTCAGTTTTAAAGTCTAGACTAATTAGGTGCCAGCAGTCGCGGTCAAACCTAATAGACAATTAACCTTTTCAGACCAGCTATAAAGGAAAATTTTTATAATTAAGTAAAATTTTTATAAAACAATCATTCTATACCTTTATTAATCCGCTCAATCTCTGAACCTAAACTAGGATTAGATACCCTACTATATAGAGTATAAATTTTAGGTCTAAGCACTATTACTAAAAAGTTAAAACTTAAACTACATGGCGGCTATTAGAAATTTTAGGGGAACTTGCCAAATTAATGATAATCCCCAAAATAACACTACTTCTATTTTACAGCTTGTATATCGCCGTCTTCAGACTTCATTTTTGATGAACCCAGAAAGTAAAATTACAATAAGACAGGTCTTGATGCAGCCCATATAGAAGATTTAGGTGAGTTACAATAAAAACTATATGTAAATTTTCTTTGAAACTAAAGAAATGAAAATGGACTTAAAAGTAAATGTTATAATAAACATTAATTGAATTACAAAACTAATTGTGCACAAATCGCCCGTCACTTTCGTTGAAAAATGAAATAAGTCGTAACACAGTAGGTGTACTGGAAAGTGCACCTGTCTTTATGGTGAAACCTCATCACATTATCTTTTCAAGATAAAATTGAATTATATTCTAGAGATATATGCCCAAATAACTTGAAAGCGAAATACCGCACTAAGTTTCGGCCTTAGCCCTGAGAAAAGTCTCTCAAGTTAGTGATAACAGACCTATTTTCATCCCTTGACTGTATACAGGCAGGAACTCTTTCAATTTTTATGTGGTTAACTCCCATTATCTTAGTATCTATCTTTCTTCTATCCAATACCTGAAGACAAAACTATACAAAAATAATTTTATTACTAATTTCTACTAATAGGGAGACACGACAAAAAATACTTCCAGGGTTTATACTCATACTCTTTGTTTTAATAACTTATTTACTTTTTATAAATTTTCTAGGTCTAGTGCCTTTTGTTTATGGACCAACAAGAAACATTTGAGTGTCTGCTTCTATAGCCCTGGTATTTTGAAGACTATTAATTTTTTCTGGATGAACAAAATTCCCTATAGAGTCAGCTGCTCACTTTGCTCCGGCGGGAGCCCCAAGAGGGTTTGTTCCATTCCTAGTAATTATTGAAACAGCAAGGATTTTAATTCGACCATTAACCCTAACCATTCGAATTATTGCAAATATTAGAGCAGGGCACATTATTATGGCATTAATTGCTACTTCTCTAGCCTCAAGAGGTGGTCTTATTGCCCTTATATCCATTTTTCTAACTCATATTGGGTATAACATATTTGAAGTGTTTGTCTGTACTATCCAAGCTTATGTTTTTTCATTACTAGTTAAATTATATGGTGAAGAACACCCAACATTTTACACAAACTAGAATATTGGATAGAAGAAGAAGCTACTAGCATTTGATTGTTACTCAAAAATAGCATAACACAATTTTATGCCTTCTTTAATGCCACAGCTAAGACCAATAATGGGAGTTTTAATATTTGCTACCATTTTATTTTTTTATATTATGCTTTTATCTGGTTTAAGGAAAAAAATCCCTTTCATCAAACACACACATGTTAAAAAAAGATTTAAGAAATCTTTTAAAATGTTTGAATAAAATTTCGAAATGGCAGAATAATGCATAAGCCTTAAGAGCTTAGTATGACTTATGGTCTTTCGTAATTATCTTGTATAACACTATCTAGCTGATCTATTTGGTGTCAAGCACAGAAGATTTTGATTCTTCAGGAGAACTAATATTCATTAGATATTAACAGCAGTATTATTATTATTATAAGGGGAGGAATAATTGTAAATATCTGTCAAGACAAGTCTCATACCCTCCACTATCACATTTCTACAGAACTATTAATAAAAACAAATAAACAAACCAAATTTTAAAATTAATAATAAAGGAAACATATGTCCAAATAAAGTTAATGAACAATACTCCTTTATTGGAAATCCTCCAAGAAAATAAGATGATAAGTTTCCATGATTAATCATGGAATACAAATATATGTTATATCCTGCTCTAAAAAATACTATAATTCCCATGACTAAAACCAGCCAAAAACTATTATTTCATAAGCTAGGAATAATAGTCATTTCTCCTAATAGATTTAATGTTGGAGGACAAGCTATATTAATACAGCAGAATAAAAATCAAAGTATTCTTAATGCTGGATATACTTGTAACAACCCCTTTATATAGGGAATATTCCGTGTATGTCTTTTCTTGTAAGAAAAATAAGCTAAACAAAATATAGCAGAAGAAGAAAATCCATGAGCTATTATGGTAATTACAGCTCTTGTTATACCCCAAGGATTGTCCATTAATATACCAGCCGAAACAATACTTATATGTCCGACCGAAGAATAAGCAACCAAAGATTTTACATCAACTTGTCGCAAACATATCAGTGTAGCAATAAGACCTCCTCATATTCTTAAGCCAATAATTAGATAAGAAACTTTATCTAATATTATATTAAAACAAACATTTATTTGTATAATTCCGTAGCCTCCCAATTTTAGCAAAATACCAGCCAAAATTATTGATCCTGCTAAAGGAGCTTCTACATGGGCTTTTGGTAATCATAAATGTACTCCATACATAGGTAATTTTACTAAAAAAGCTCCATAAATTACTAAAGAACTTACTCCTCATAATATTGGTCTAGATAATTGTAATATATAAATATTTATTCTAGACATTATTAAACAATGGTCTAAAATTATTAAAAGTAAAGGTAAAGAAGCACCAACTGTGTACATTATTATATAAGTGCCAGCCTGTAAACGTTCAGGCTGGTAACCTCAACCAATAATAAGTAACAAAGTAGGCACTAGAGAAATTTCAAAAAAGATATAAAATATTATTAAATTAGAACAGGAAAAAGCTAAAATTAATGATAGGCACAAAATTAATAAAAGAAAAATGTAGGTTTGAGAACTTTTTTCCTCAGGGGTAGCAATTAAGGAAAAAAAACACAATATACAGCTTAAAAATACTAATAATCTAGCCACTACAGAAATATTAAAGAATATATCAACACATATTCTAAAACTTTGGTTCAAAATAATAAATCCAATAATAGTTGAAAATCCTAAAACTAGAACTCTTATTCCCCACTCAACAGTCAGAAATCCAGAACAAACTACCAGTATGAGCTCGATCATATGAAGGTGGAAAACAATATTTCCCGAACCCAAGTTAGCAGCCTAAGTCTCAAACCTCCATTAATAAATTTTTAGATTAAGTAAAAATCTTAAGATATAGCACAATATAATCTATATAAAGTATAAATTTCACGTTTATCATTTATAATTTTTAAATCAAGACTCAAGCCATAATAATCTTATTTCTAATTATTGAACCAAACTAATGACAGAAGTTGTAAATGTTCATCTTTCCTCCTATTTATTTTAAGTTATATCTGTTCATTTCGGAGCTGAGGAGGTTTTCCTATCATCAAGTTTGCAACTTACCATTTTTTTAAACTACAGCCCTAGTTTAATAAGGGTAATTATAAAATTATTTTTGGGACCACAAACCAAGGTTTTTAATACAATTAAACTAACCCTTATCTCTAAACTAATTTTTTAGCCTTTTTGCTTGGAAGGCAAATGTACATTAATACTTTTTAGAGATTTTTAAAATTCTAAGTTACAAAAATCTTCTAAATCTACAGTTTCCACTACGATTGGTATAAAAGAATGATTTGCTCCACAAATCTCTGAACATTGACCATAAAATACCCCTGGCTTTTCCACAAATATTCTTATTCTATTTAATCGCCCAGGAACGGCATCTATCTTTACACCTATTGCAGGTAATGTTCAGGCATGCAAAACATCGGCAGATGTTGTAATAACGGTAGTTTCTATTCCATAAGGTACAACAGCCCGATTATCAACTTCCAACAATCGATACTCTCCCTGATTTAAATCGTTTTCAGGGATTATGTAAGAATCAAAGCTTCCTCTATTTGTAAAGGGAATTTCATAACTTCAATATCACTGATGCCCGGTAGCTTTCAAAATAATTCCTGTATTACTTTGTTCATCCAAAAGATATAGTAAACGAAGCGAAGGTAGAGCTAATCAAATTAATAACAAGGCAGGAATAATTGTTCATACTGTTTCTAAACGTTGAGCTTCAAACATGACTCGAGAGGTAAAGGTGTTTAAAACTAGTTTTAACCCTAATGTAGCTACAAACACAAAAATTCCTAAAAGGAGAACTATAGCATGATCATGAAATAAAAATATTTCACTTTGTAAAGGAGAAGCAACATCAATTAATATTAATTGGCCTCAAAATCTCATATTAAACAAAAGACACAGTCTATACTTACATCTTCAGTGTAATGCTTTAATTAGGTTAAGCTATTTGTTTATTTAGTTACAATACATTATTTGTTGTATTTAATGCTCGACAAGCTATTGTTTTTTTTAAACTAAACTAAAAATCTAAAATTTTTTTTCATAAAGCTGGTATCCTAACCAATAAAATAAAAAATGTAAAATATAGGATTCTGACTAATACTGCTAGAGTTGTGTAAGGTTCTTCAATTGGGCAAGCCCCTAATCAAGTAAGAATAATAAAACATACAATTAAATTTCAATAAATTATTTGATAAATAGGAGAAAAAGAGGCAGGAACAATTTTCCCGTACAAAGCTCTTACAGGTAACACATATAAAATTATTATTGCGGCTGCTAAAGCTATAACACCTCCTAATTTTCTAGGAATTGAACGCAAAATTGCATAAAGAAATAAAAAATATCATTCAGGTTGAATATGGACAGGAGTAACCATAGGACTAGCATGATTAAAGTTCTCGGGATCTCCTATAATACTTGGGAAAAAAAATCCAAATCTCACTATTATACCTAATAGGACTAAAAATCCAACAATATCTTTCCAAGAATAGTATGGATGAAATGGAATTTTTCTCATGTGATTAAGTTCACCTAATGGATTAGTTGAACCTTTTTCATGTAAAAATAAAATATGAAGGCCTCTTAAAGCACCAATTAGAAAAGGTAAAATAAAATGTAAAGAAAAAAACCGATTTAAAGTAGATTGTCCTACCGAAAAGCCTCCTCAAATTCATTCTACAAGTGATCTTCCTAAGTAAGGAATGGCAGAAACCAAATTAGTAATAACAGTAGCACCCCAAAAAGATATTTGACCCCAAGGCAAAACATACCCTAAAAAAGCTGTCCCTCCTCTAACTAAGAAAATAGTTACTCCCACTATTCATGTGTGTGGTTGAGAGATATAACTTTGGTAATATAAACCACGACCAATATGTAAATACAAAAATACAAAAAATAGTGATGCACCATTAGCATGTAAATTTCGGAAGAGTCATCCAGCTGGAACATCACGTATAATATGAATTACAGAGGCAAAAGTATTGGTTATGTCAGCTGTATAATGTATTGAAAGGAATAATCCTGTTAAAATTTGTAAAACTAATAAGAGTCTCAAAATAGAACCCCCGTTTCATCAAATAGAAAATCCTATTGGTCTAGGAAGACCCAATAATTGTTCTGTTGGACTAGTAGAGCGTAATTTATGCATAAAAGTTCAATGTGCTTAAGGAAATAACATAATCATTACCTCGAATACGTAAAATTCTTACCAGCAAAGCTAATCCTAATGCAGCCTCACAAGCTGCAAAAGTTAAAAGGATAAGAAAAATATGGAATCTTGATCCATATAATATAGAAAAAGAAAATAAGAAAATTAATAGTCTTAATATTAATGCTTCAAGTCTGATAAGTAAAGAAAGAATATGTATATTTAGTTTTGAAAAAACAAAAGAGGAAATTCTGACACCAATTCAGGAAACTTTTATTAGAGACAACGAAGCTAGAATACTCATTTTTGGTTTTGAAGACCAAAGGTTTAAAATTTCTTAACCTATAACTTCACGCATGAGACAGGTAGTCATAAATAAATTTACAATTTATCGCCTAAATTCAGCCATCAAAAATAGACTAAATATTTACTATCACTATAATTATACACAGGGCACATAAGGAGAATGGAAGAAAAGATTTTCAACATAATATTATTAGTAAGTCATAACGGAATCGAGGATAAGCTCCACGAACTAATAAGAATAAAATTGAGACAAATATAGTTTCTATTGACAACCTTATTGGAATAAAAGAACCTTGTGAAAAAAATCAAACACAAGTTGTTACAGATATGAATAAAATCCTAGCATATTCAGCAAGAAAAAGTATAGCAAAAAGTCCTCCACCAAACTCAATATTAAACCCAGAAACTAATTCAGATTCCCCTTCCGCAAAATCAAATGGTGCCCGATTAGTTTCAGCAATAGTACTAGTAAATCAAACTATTAACATTGGGATTAACAAAAAGGAGATAGGAAATTTTAATTTTCTAGCTTCTTCTCAAGAGTAGGAAAATAATAAAAAAGCCCTAAATAATAAAAGTAATAATAGTCTAACTTCATATGAAATAGTTTGGGCAGAAGCTCGTAAAGCCCCTAAAAAAGCATATTTTGAATTAGAAGCTCAACCTGCTAGTATTGTTCCATATACATTTAATGAAGTAATACAAAAGAACAAGAGTAATCCTCAAGCTACAAATTTATTAGAAAAGGAGCTAGGGTATAAATGTCAAATCCTTAGTCCTAAAACCAACCTTAAAAGAGGAGCAAATAAAAACATGTACTGGTTTCTTCCATATGGAAGAATTTTTTCTTTAAGAAAAAGCTTTACAGCATCAGCTAAAGGTTGAATAATTCCTCAAATTCTAACCTTATTTGGACCTTTTCGTAACTGAACGTAACCTAAAACTTTCCGTTCTAACAAAGTAAAAAAAGCAACAGCAAGAAGAACACATAAACAAGTTAAAATTCTACATATTAAATAAACCACCTCATATTAAAAAAAGAATAGTAAATAAACAAATAATAATTAAACGAGAATTGGGTCATGCTCCTTCTTGGGTAATTAGGCTTCCTCATCAAAAAACTCTTTTTTTAAGTAGATAATAAGGTTCTACCCACCCATTATCTAATATTTTTATTTTTTCTATTAAAATACTTAAAGGCTTAATTCTTCCATAAACTAAGGGAGTTAGAAAAAACAAAGTAGACATCAAAAATCTCCTTTTTTTTGTACCTCCTTCTATTAACCCATAAAAAATTCCTAAGATAGCTATTATATTAATTAGTAAGGATTCAAATATAGGAATAAAAGCAAACTCTAAATTATTAATTTCCACACTTATTAATAACTTTCCACTCATGATAGCACCCAAGGAAAGAATCAATACAGGGAATCTAGTATAAATATTTGAATATCTCAATAATAAAGAAATGCCTCTTTTTCCTCAAGAAATAATTTTTAAAGCACGAAAAACATATTTAGCTGTAAATATTGTTGCTACTATTATTACAAAAATTCTGAAGAAATTTAAAGGAGTTATAAATATCATTTCCAAAATTAAATGTTTTGAATAAAAAGCTCTTATAAAAGGAGCCCCAACTAAACAAAGGCTTCTAACATTAAATATTACACAAATTATAGGTATTAGTATACCAATACCCCCTATTATCCGAATATCCTGAACCCCAAAAGTTACCATTAAGATGTGTCCCGCAGCTAAGAATAGTAAAGCTTTAAATAACGCATGACTATACAGATGGAATAATCTCAAACAAGGAAGTCCTATTCCCAAGCTAAAAATTATTACTCCCAACTGTCTTAAAGTAGATAAAGCAATAATTTTCTTAATATCATTTTCATATGTTGCTCCTCAACCCCCTAACAAACAAGTTACTGATCCACACAACAAAAGTATTGTGCAAACATTTTGGCTCAAATCAAAGTTATACCTAAACCGAATAATTAAAAAAATTCCTGCAGTTACTAAAGTTGAAGAATGAACTAAAGCTCTTACAGGAGTTGGGGCAGCTATAGCTGCCGGTAACCAAGAACTAAAAGGAAATTGGGCCCTTTTAGTTAAAGAAGCTACACAAAATACTAAAACTAGTCTAGAACTATAAAACATTTTTTCTCTTATAGGGAAAAAAATAAATTGTCCTTCAATCAAAAATAAAAATATTCTTAAAACAATAATTACGTCTCCAATTCGATTAATTATTAAAGTTTGAAATCCAGCTAGCTGGGATTCCTTTCTTTCATAATAAATAATTAAAGCAAATGAAGTAATCCCAAGACCATCCCAACCAACAAGCAAGAAAAAGATAGAACCTGAAAAAATTAGAAAGTTTATGGATAGGACAAAAGACAGGAGAATTCAAATAAAACGCTCCGAAAAAGGATCCTCTTCTATATAGTTCTGGGAAAAAACGAATACTCTTCCGGAGATTAAAGTTACTACCATTCTAAAACCAACTCTAACTTTGTCAAAAATTAGACACAATGAAAAATTAGAGGTTTCTAATTTGTAGAGCCTAAATTCCAAAACTAAAGTTTCATTTAATTTTATAAGAGAATAACTTAGAACTAATATAACTAGGGAATAACAAAATAATAAAAAAGAAAACTTTAAACTCTTAATTTCTCACATCAAAACAACCAGAACCTGAAACCCGAACAATTGCCAAAAGTATTATTAAAAGAAGAATCCCTAAAAAGAGAAAAATAGAAATATTTCTTCTTTCTAAAAGACTTTCGCCCCCCACTCAAGTTCCGTACCCTAAAAACTTATAATCTATAGGGCTTTTTATTCTCATACACACTAAAATAGAAATAAGTAACCTATAGATTAACCCATTAATTCTAAACTTAAAAGGATAATTTCTCCTAATCAAACAGATATAAATGAACAAAACTAATAGGCCACCAACATAAACTAAAAAAAGGACATAAGAGAATCAAAATCTTGAAAATATGGAAATTAAGCTAACTAACAAAATTCTTATACCTACGACCATTCCTACCATTCTCACCGGATTTTTAAATAGAGGGAAACACAAAATTATAGATACACAAAACCAACTAGACAAGAACAATTCAAAAATAGCAACTTTTTGCTATCCTCTAACTCCCAAAGTTAGTATTCCTACAAACTCTTTTTGATATATAATGGTTTAGAGAATTGTATTCTTCTATTTAGTTGCAAACCAAATCTTCTACAATATAAAGTACAAAACCGACTAATATTACAAATATTATAAATTGATCCTAAATCAATCGCATATTATTCTGCCAAGTCAATTGATATGTCTTAACACCAGAAAATGGTCCTTTCGTACTAAAGTTCTATAATAAAAAGATAGAATCTGACCTGGCTTACACCGGTCTGAACTCAGATCATGTGGGAATTTTAGTTCGAACAGAACTTTCCTAAAAAACGGCTAGCCTTATAGTTTCCCAGTCCAACATCGAGGTCACAAACTTATTTTCTAGATAATGCTGTTATCCCTAAGGTAATTTATACAAGTTTAAAATAATCGATTTGTATTTTAAAGAAATTAATAAATGTTTTCTCAAGTTGCCCCAACTAAACTTTTGCAAAAAATTATTAAATTGTTTTTAGAAAAACTCTAAGGGTCTTCTCGTCTTTTTTCTTATCTAGAGACTTTTTCATCTCTATAGTAATTTCAAATAATTTCCTAGGAGACAGCTGAACCACGTTACTCCATTCATACCTGACTCCAATTAAAAGACAATTGATTACGCTACCTTAGCACGGTCAAAGTACCGCGGCCATTAATAATTTCTACATTGGGCAGGTCTAACTCTAGATTATTTCCTAGGGCTATGTTTTTGGTAAACAGTCGAAATTCATTTTTGCCGAGTTCCTTCTATTAAATTAAAAAAATAATTATTGTAATGTTTTTGTGCTCTAAACAAACCAAATTTTATACTACTCATTTATACATTGTTAATCCTGAAACTAACTATACAGGAAAGTTTAATAAAGCTTAAATTTATAAAAATACAAATATTTTTTATTAAAAACTTCTTCAAGATCAATTTTTAAAAATAAATCCAAACTTAAAATTTTATTAACAAAGAATCTCATCACTCCCTGTATAAATCAATCAGCACTTAATGCTTTTATTAAACTTCTAGTTATCTTAAGAATTGAAAGTTTTTCGCTCCTATTTAATAATCTAAGGATTATATTTCCACATAATCTTCTTGTTTCAAAATAAAAAGTTAGTAAATAGCTCTTCTTAGTTCGAGAATTACAATATTGTATAATTTTAGTATAACCATTATTCAAAAGGTAAAAATTAATTAATGAATCATTATTATGGGTTCCAATTATGTAATATAAAAAAAGATTATCAAAAACTTATTTTAAAATATAAGGACCTTTTACTAAGAATTTTTTCAATGTAACTGAAATGTAAAATTTTATACTTTCCTTAAATAAGATTATTTAGACTCTAAAGGTTGCAGAACATTCTGTATTTCTGTGAAAATCTAAAGGAAGAACTTCTTCTCATTCACGAGAAATTGATGGAGCTTTGCTAAAAAGAACACTACGTTGTCTACTTAATGATTCCCAAAGAATAAAAATAAACATGACAACAGCAAAAATAGAGAACAGAGATCCAAAAGAAGAAAGCTGATTTCATTTAAAATAAGCATCAGGATAGTCAGAATAACGTCGAGGTATACCGGCTAGTCCCAAAAAATGTTGAGGAAAAAAAGTTAAATTTACTGCAAAAAACATGATCAAAAAATGGGACTTAGCCCAACGTTCATGCAAAGTTAACCCAGTTATAAGAGGGAACCAGTAAACAAATCCACCAAAAATTGCAAATACAGCACCCATTGACAAAACATAATGAAAATGTGCAACCACATAGTATGTATCATGTAAAACAATATCCAGAGATGAATTGGAAAGCACAATTCCCGTAAGACCACCAAGAGTAAAAAGAAAAATAAATCCTAATACTCAATATATTGATGCATCAAAAGGTCCCCGCCTTCCATAAAGAGTTATTAATCATCTAAAAACCTTGATTCCAGTTGGGACTGCAATCACCATAGTGGCAGCAGTAAAATAAGCTCGAGTATCCACATCTATACCCACAGTAAACATATGATGAGCCCAAACAATGAACCCCAAAATACCAATTGAAATTATTGCATAAATTATTCCAAGAGTACCAAAAGCCGGTTTTGAAGTGAAGTTCCTTAAAATATGGGAAATTATTCCAAACCCAGGAAGAATTAAAATATATACCTCAGGATGACCAAAAAACCAAAACAAGTGCTGATAAAGGATTGGATCTCCTCCACCAGCAGGGTCAAAAAAACTAGTATTAAAATTACGATCAGTTAGTAGTATAGTAATAGCTCCAGCTAATACTGGTAGAGAAAGAAGTAAAAGAAAAGCAGTAACAAGAACTGATCACACAAATAGCCTAACCCGCTCCATACTTATTGAAGTAGAGCGTATGTTAAAAATAGTAGTAATAAAATTTATTGCTCCTATTAAAGAAGAGGCCCCCGCCAAATGTAAAGAAAAAATGGCTAAATCTACTGATCTTCCTCCATGAGCTACTGGTCCAGATAAAGGTGGATACACAGTTCAACCAGTTCCTGCTCCTCCTTCTATTAAAGTTGAACACAACAAAAGAATAAAAGAAGGAGGCAATAACCAAAATCTCATATTATTTATTCGAGGAAAACTTATATCAGGAGCACCAATTAATAGGGGAACCATTCAATTTCCAAAACCCCCAATTATTAAAGGTATAACCATAAAAAAAATTATTACAAACGCATGGGCCGTAACAATTACATTATAAAAATGATCATCACCTAAAAAAGCCCCAGCAGTACCTAATTCAAAACGAATTAGAAGACTTAATCCGGTCCCTACTAGACCACATCACATACCTAAAAGCATATAAAGTGTCCCAATATCCTTATGATTTGTTGAAAAAAGTCAACGCAT